GCCCCATTCTCTGTACTATCCATAGGATCAATTATACCAAGTCACACACTCATATTCCGGAAATACAGAAACAAAGAAATTCCACGGTCGAACTACCAAAATAGAATGGAATAAAAATCAGAAACCTAAAGGCTTCACTTTGTATTGAAAAAGCTAGTTAATGGTTCTTGTCAATCTAATTCATTGCAATTCCATCCAGTAAAATGGAAGAATTATAAATCTCCAAAATAATAGATAGGAATATCGCAAATAGAGCCATTGCGAGACCCATCAAAGGAGTAGTTCCCCACCCCGGAGCTACTTTACCATATTCTGAATTCAATGGTTTCAATAAACTCCCTGCATTAGTTCGTTTTGGGCGGCCAGATCTAGAATTACCCTCAATGGTTTGTGTAGCCATAATATTTTATATTCAGTAAGGTCTGTTGACTTTGTATACCATTCCGTTGTAAATAAATGATCTTATCATAGATCCATTGTGGTCTTAAAACTATATAATGTCTTAAAACTATATAATAATGGAAACAGCAACCCTAGTTGCCATCTTTTTATCTGGTTTACTTGTAAGTTTTACTGGGTACGCCTTATATACTGCTTTTGGGCAACCCTCTCAACAACTAAGAGATCCATTCGAGGAACACGGGGACTAGTTGAAGTAATGATCCTCCCAATATTGGGAGGATCATTACTTTCAATTGAGATAATGAAAAATCATTTCACCTTTTTAGTTGGAACTTTAGGCGGTTCTCGAAAAAAGATAGCGAAAAAAATTATTCCTAGAGTTGAGACTAAAAGGAATGTATAAACCAATGCTTCCATAGATTCGATCGTGGTTTACAATTATAGCTTCCATACCTGTTTATTTGGGATCGTCTCCCGGATAAATAAAGAACAAAAGTAAAAGATAAGGCAGTGATTCAAATCAAGATTTATCCGGTACCCTATATCAAATCAAAAAAAGAAAATAACAACGAAAAGTAACTAGTAACAAAGGAATATTGTATCAGACTACTTGTCTTCTTGTAGTTGGATCTCCAAGTTTTTGGAATGCTCCAAATTCCACTTGAGCATCTAAATCTGGATCAATACCAGCAAAAACATCTCTAAACAAGGTTCTAGCACCATGCCAAATGTGTCCGAAGAAGAAGAGCAAAGCAAACGAAGCATGCCCAAAAGTAAACCAACCCCTTGGACTGCTACGAAAAACACCATCGGATTTCAAAGTAGCACGATCTAATTCAAAAATTTCACCCAATTGAGCACGTCTAGCATATTTTTTCACAGTAGCGGGATCACTATAACTGACTCCGTTGAGTTCACCGCCATAGAACTCGACAGTTACACCTACTTGTTCGACACTATATTTTGATTCTGCCCTTCTAAAAGGAACATCGGCTCTAACAATTCCGTCTCCGTCTACCAAAACAACCGGAAATGTTTCAAAAAAAGTAGGCATACGACGTACAAAAAGTTCGCGCCCCTCTTTATCTCTAAAGATAGGATGTCCTAACCACCCAACAGCTATTCCATCCCCGTTGTCCATTGAGCCCGCTCTGAATAACCCCCCTTTTGCCGGATTATTGCCGATGTAATCATAAAAAGCTAGTTTTTCAGGAATTTTAGACCAAGCTTCAGATAAACTTTGATTTTCAGCTAATCCAGCACCAATTCGTCGATATATTTCTTGTTGGAAGTATCCTTGATCCCATTGATAACGAGTGGGACCAAATAATTCAATCGGGGTGGTTGCTGAACCATACCACATAGTTCCAGCAACTACAAAAGCTGCAAAAAAGACAGCAGCAATACTACTGGAAAGGACGGTTTCAATATTTCCCATACGTAATCCTTTGTATAGGCGTTGAGGTGGACGGACACTAAGATGGAATAGACCCGCCAATATGCCCAAGGTCCCTGCTGCAATATGATGAGAGGCTATTCCTCCCGGAACAAAAGGATCAAAACCCTCCACACCCCACGCTGGATTTACGGATTGTACCCTTCCGGTTAGTCCATAAGGATCGGACACCCATATTCCAGGACCATATAATCCTGTTACATGAAATGAACCAAAACCAAAACAAGCCACTCCTGATAGAAATAAATGAATTCCAAAGATCTTAGGCAAATCCAAAGAGGGTTTTCCTGTACGTTCATCAGTAAATATTTCTAGATCCCAATACACCCAATGCCAGATAGCTGCCAAAAAGCACAAGCCAGAAAACACAATATGTGCCCCGGCCACACCTTCATAACTCCAAATACCCGGATTCGTTACAGTACCCCCTGTGATACTCCAACCGCCCCATGAATTGGTTATTCCTAAACGAGTCATGAAGGGTATAACGAACATACCCTGTCTCCACATCGGATCAAGAACAGGATCAGAAGGATCAAAAACTGCTAATTCGTATAGAGCCATCGAACCGGCCCAACCAGCAACCAGAGCTGTATGCATTATATGGACAGCAATCAAACGACCGGGATCATTCAATACGACGGTATGAACACGATACCAAGGCAAACCCATGGAAATACCCCTTTATCAACGAAAAATAAACACAATGTAACTTTATTGCATTATAAAAAAATATGCTGTGGACCCTCTTTTTAGTGGATTATCTTGGATAAAGGATAAAGGATTAATATTTGTTTGATTCTTTTCGTAATAATTACTTTTAGTAATAATGAAACTATTTTGTTCGTAGGAACAAAAAGAAGCAGATCTATTCTACACCCGATAAGTACCAATACGCAATGGTAAGGGAGTTGATATTATTTTATATGAGTGAATGCATATATATATTTGTTCATCATTCAAAGCACTTATTTGTAATAATTTTCCTTTATTCATTTTGCCTTCTTTTTTATGAACTTAGTCAATCTATGGATAAAATATGATAATAAAATATGGTAAAGGCCAATATTATTAGGACAACAAACCCATTGTTACGCTTTCACATCAAAGTGAGATATAGTACTTAATTTTTCTTTTATTTTATGCCTATTGGTGTTCCAAGAGTACCTTTTCGAAGTCCTGGAGAGGAAGATGCATTGTGGATTGACGTATAGTGCGACTTGTCAGATATATTGGGTCATATGGTATTTCCCCGTTCTCTTCCCCGATCGAGATATCCTCCCCTTCGCCCAAGAAAGATTGATTTTATTATCAAAAATTTGGAGCGTGAAGTGCAATTAGATCCATTTTTTCGGGAGGGTATACAGATTAATATTATCAATTAGAATAATTTATGGTTGGCTTGGTTAGACCAATAAAATGAAGTATCCAGGCTCCGTTTAGAAAAAAAAACAAGTTGTAGCAAAAGGACGTGGTATTGGAGCATTTGTCCTATATGTGCAAATCCAAATCGGGCGGATCTTTACGCGGAGTAGAGCATAAACCTAAAAAAATTGAAGAAGCCCATTCAGGAACAAGAAAATTACATCGCGATTTAGATTGTATCTCGATGAAACAATACATCAATGAGAAGTTAGTTAGATAAGTTTAGTAATTTTTTTATAGATAAACAAAACAGGCCAAAACCCATCTTTCTTGAACAATGAAAGAAAAGCTCCTTTTTATAAGTTAAAGTCTGGTATGAAAAAACAGAAAGCGCTAGAATCTACATCTACACATTGATTCTTTATTTTTTTTTTTTTTTTTTTTCGTGATTTTTGTTGAACCGTATGCATCAAAAGGTGCATGTACGGTTTCTAAGGGATACAACTTTATCCCAATCAACCGACTTTATCGAGAAAGATTACTTTTTTTAGGCCAAGGGGTTGATAGCGAGATCTCGAATCAACTTATTGGTCTTATGGTATATCTCAGTATAGAGGATGATACCAAAGATCTGTATTTGTTTATAAACTCTCCTGGTGGGTGGGTAATACCCGGAGTCGCTATTTATGATACTATGCAATTTGTGCGACCAGATATACAGACAATATGCATGGGATTAGCCGCTTCAATGGGATCTTTTATTCTCGTCGGAGGAGAAATTACCAAACGTCTAGCATTCCCTCACGCTAGGGTAATGATCCACCAACCTGCTAGTTCTTTTTATGAGGCACAGACGGGAGAATTTATCTTGGAAGCGGAAGAACTACTGAAGCTGCGCGAAACCATCACAAGGGTTTATGTACAAAGGACAGGCAAACCTTTATGGGTTGTATCTGAAGACATGGAAAGAGATGTTTTTATGTCAGCAACAGAAGCCCAAGCTCATGGAATTGTTGATCTTGTAGCGACTGAATAAAAAAAAAAAAAAACAAGGATTTCACACGAATTCGTGATTTGAGATTTTATCTTCTTACCGGATTTAATATTCTATTCATTAATCTATTAATATAGAAATAAAAGAATTCATAATCATCCGGTTAAGGTCGATCTAAACCAGCCCATTATGTATATGATTCAACATGCCAACTATTAAACAACTTATTAGAAACACAAGACAGCCAATCAGAAATGTCACGAAATCCCCCGCTCTTGGGGGATGTCCTCAGCGACGAGGAACATGTACTAGGGTGTATGTGCGACTCGTTCAGATCATGGGCTAGGACAAAAGAAAGAAAACAATTGATCCAGTATCAACGATCAGTACCAGCGAATAGGACAGAATGGAAGAACTCCATTCAATATCTAAAAATAAAAAAGATCTATTCTTTTCTTGTAGTATCAAATCTATGGTTTCCATTGGTGCAAATCCAATCAACTCAATTTAAAATTTAAGATGAGAAAGAATTCTCCATTGATAGCAAATGGTATCCATTAAGCAGGGGAAATCCTATTTTAAAAAGCAGAAAAATTATGCCTTACTCTTTGCAAGAACGGACTAACAGGGTCAGCTATTCAGCTAATCTTCATAATTAAATACCGTTACTGTATTAAGTAGATCTCGTTGTGAAAGACCTAGTACTGGATAATTATGGGTAGAGCCAAAGAGTGTGAACTATACAAGTTAACAATAACATTGATTAAATTAAAGATTAAAGAAAGAAGGGCTCCGGTGTATAGAGAGGACCTCACCGTTTAATAAGTAACCATAGAAACGATGGAACCCACTATATCCATTTATATTTAATACTTTTTTATTTACTATGTGTTTGTTTTTGATACCTAGTATCAATACAATTTTTTTTTTTCTAGGTGAAATGCCTAGAAAAAAAAAAGAAAAAATCGTGGTAGGGAAGGTTATAGTAGCAAAAGCCATTGGAATTTTTATTTTATACATTGGAAGAATCCGTTTTGTTATTAATAGACTAGGACACGGGAAGGGAATAACTGAAAGAAAGGAAATCTATTAGTTATTCATCAAAGTTTCATTTATTCAATGACCAGAATTAAACGAGGGTATATAGCTCGAAGACGTAGAACAAAAATTCGTTTATTTGCATCAACCTTTCGAGGGGCTCATTCAAGACTTACGCGTACTATTACTCAACAGAAAATAAGAGCTTTGGTTTCGGCTCATCGGGATAGAGGTAGACAAAAGAGAGATTTTCGTCGTTTGTGGATCACTCGGATAAATGCAGTAATTCGCGAAAATAAAGTATACTTAAGTTATAGTAAATTAATACACAATCTGTACAAGAGACAGTTGCTTCTTAATCGTAAAATACTTGCACAAATAGCTATATTAAATAAGAGTTGTCTTTATATGATTTCCAATGATATCATAAAATAAATAAAATCCGTTGGAGTCGTTTAAATGGAGTTCCCTGGAGAATGAACTCTGGGAAGGTAGAGTAGAAATTAGTATGATAAAATATGATAAAGTCATCAAAATGAAGAAAGACGTTCAATAAAAAATATTTATTCTTCTTATCCAATTTTTTTTTCTTACGACACGACATCTCGATTTTCCTTTTTTTCGAACAAAAAAAACGTCAATCCACATTTGAGTTTGGATTGGAATTTTATTTTGATTCAATTGAAAAGTCGGCCTATTTTTTTCTGGTTCTAAGACCGGCAGTTCTAGCGGTTGACTCGGTTCTTTCAAATTGTTTCTCATTATTAAGAAAAGGTAACAGAGATAAAATACGAGCTTGTTTTATAGCAATAGTAATTAATCGTTGTTGTTTTAAGGTCAATCTATTCACCCGTCTAGATAATATTTTTCCTTGTTCGCTAATAAATCGACTAATTAAACTCATATTTCTATAATCAATTCGATCCCCCGATTGGATCGGAGGCAAACGCCTACGAAAAGATCGCTTGGATTTAAGAAAGATTCGCTTGGATTTATCCATGGTTTGTTTATTCCTTATCCTGAAAATCCCAATCCTATTTCTTAATTCGACATCTACATCATGTTTGATCCGATCGAAATAGGATTTGGTTTGTTTATATTTAAATAAATATATATATTGTTATGTATAATATGTAATTTTTCATCTTCCTTGGAAGACTGACACACGAGCGGTCGGTTCAATCTATTTCTTTATTTCCCCGTGAATCGTATGTTTGTAACAACAGGGACAAAATTTTCTCAATTCCAATCGACTGGGGGTATTGTGTCGATTCTTTTGAGTAATATATCTGGAAATGCCCATTGATTCCTTATTAACACGATTTCGAACACAACTGGTACATTCCAAAATAACCGTTACTCGGACATCTTTACCCTTGGCCATGAACCTCCTTTGGTTTTTGATTCACTCAATTATTTAATTTTCCGATCCAAAGCAAGGAAGAAGAAAGGACCAAAAAAAAAAAAATAGAAGCAGGTAACTCGAAATCAAATTATGAAAGAAAGATTTCGTTGCAATCAATAAAGTAATAATAAGTAATATAATGATTTCTAACTATATTTAGAATTGTAAATTGTGGTACAGTATTTCATTTTCAGTTAAGTATCTTGTATGATATTGTTGCCCCAATCATCACATTTTTATTTCCACTCTATTATTAATTTAATTTGAGCCTGGGCCTTAGTTCATAGTTTCACTGAGGGCGAAGCCTCTTTTTCTTTGTTTTTTTTTAATAAGTTAGAAAAAAAAAAAGAAGGGAAGGGATTAGTTACAGATATTTATTGTATCTCTAATCTTCTCCCCCCCTTCCCATATCAATAACTAGAATGAAAAAAAGGGGAATATCAACGCATCCGGAAAAAAACGATTGATCTCTATCAATAAACCTGCTAAAGACCCGAACCATAGAGTACTTACTACCGGTGCCACGGAGAGATATGTTTTTAGATCTCGCATTTTTAAAACTCCTCTTTCTTTATTAGTTATTATAATTTGTATTACATAATGGTAATACATATATGACTAGATGTGTATATGTAGTTAATGACTGACCACTTGTATTGGTACGCGGAGTCCCTAATTCAAATTGAAATGTAAAAAATAGACATTTCTTAAAAGAAAAAAATACGCGCATTTCCGCCCGAAATTCCTAAAAAATTTGAATTTTTTATGGGAGGTTTCATATTTATTTCATACTTTAATATAAGTCTTTTACTATATTATATGTTTGTTATATGATATATG